AAGATAGAATTAAGTCTCAACGGGAGAATCGGTGTTTTACAACTAATCACAAATTTAAGGTTGGGCGTAGTATTCATACTGGAAATTATGATCGGGAGTTCCTTTATCAACCGACATATACTTCAGAGATCCCTCCCGAAACATTTTTCAAATACAAAAGTTCAGCCTCTTCCCACGAATTTGTAAATTAGACAGATTTTCTTTGTACAGAAAAACAAGTAGTGGTCCTATCTGCAAAAATTTCATCGTCAATGCAAAATACTTATACAAATAACAACGCGGGAGAGATAAAAAAGATGCAGGGTCGTTTGTCTGCTTGGTTAGTGAAGCATGGACTAATTCATAGATCGTTGGGCTTTGATTACCAAGGAATAGAGACTTTACAAATAAAACCCGAGGATTGGCATTCCATTGCTGTCATTTTATATATATATGGTTACAATTATCTACGCTCCCAATGTGCCTATGATTTAGCACCAGGGGGACTGTTAGCTAGTGTCTATCATCTTACGAGAATAGAGTATGACGTGGATCAACCAGAAGAGGTATGCATAAAAGTATTTGCCCCGAGGAAGAATCCCCGAATTCCGTCTGTTTTCTGGGTTTGGAAAAGTGTGGATTTTCAAGAACGGGAATCTTTTGATATGTTGGGAATATCTTATGATAATCATCCGCGTTTGAAACGCATCTTAATGCCTGAAAGTTGGATAGGGTGGCCTTTACGTAAGGATTATATTGCCCCCAATTTTTATGAAATACAAGATGCTCATTGAAAAATACTGCAATTCCAGAGATTCGAGGTTCTGTTCTAGAGTAACCACAGTAATTGAAGTCTCGTTTGTATTATGGATAGGCTAACAACATATTTAACTTTTCAAATATGGATATGCATATTAGGCATTAACTTTCTTTTTGAACGAAAGAGAAAAAAGAATATAAAATAGAATTTCTTTTTGTTACATACTTTACCCATCTATTTTATAGATGGGGTATTTATCCAAAGACCAAGATGGAGAAAAGTATGTAGTATGATCTAAACTATTAATGAATATATATATGTCGATTTATCTTAAGTCTTAAGTAATTTATAGAAAAAAAGACTCATACAAATTTATCATGTGCCAGGAACCAGATTTGAACTGGTGACACGAGGATTTTCAGTCCTCTGCTCTACCAGCTGAGCTATCCCGACCATTCCCGATACCGAGACCACATTTTCATATTACTAGATAACTTAGGTCTATGTCAATTCAAAGGGTATTACAAAGTCTTGTCCAGGTGTTAGAATTTCTTGGATCGGAGACTTTGTAAGTTTCAGGATGAAGAACGATGGCAACCGTGACTCGTTCGGGGAGTCTGTGGTTAAAGAGGGTCATTTGTCCATGTATCATATATCATAAGACTTGACATAATAGAAAAATTTTTATCTCGGATACATTTGTCAAAAAGTAGGGTGAATGAGAAAGATAACTCTTTTTGAACTACTAAAAAAAAGGATAAGATAAATAGTTAAGGAGTCGAATGGGCTTTTTTTGGGGATAGAGGGACTTGAACCCTCACGATTTTTAAAATCAACGGATTTTCCTCTTACTATAAATTTCATTATTGCCGATAATGACATGTAGAATAGGACTCTATCTTTATTCTCGTCCGATTAATTAGTTATACAAAAGAACTATCAGACCGTGAGGTAAATGCTTTGATCAATACATATTTGATTCTTTCTTCAATATGGAATCGATTCCCAACAATTTTTCCGTTTTTCATATAAAAAATACAGATTCAGGTCGTCATTAATCATTTGATAGAGTATTTCAGTACGTATACGTATGTATATACGTACATCCTTCATCTTTTCGGAAGTTTCAATGGAAGGATTCCTCTACCAATGCAACACAGTCAATTCCAGTTGTTAGAACAGCTTCCATTGAGTCTCTGCACCTATCCTTTTTTCACCTTCTGGACCTTTGTTTTTGTAAAAAAGGATTTGGCTCAGGATTGCCCATTTTTTTTTAATTCCGGGGTTTCTCTGAATTTGAAAGTTCTCACTTAGTAGGTTTCCATACCAAGGCTCAATCCAATTAAGTCCGTAGCGTCTACCAATTTCGCCATATCCCCCTCTTTTTTGTTTTGAGATTAGTATCTCATTTTGATTGAGATGTCGTTTTCCTTTTTATTTGATTTCTTCATTTAGACTGGAACCGTTGAATTCATTAAATACTGAACTGATTTCCTATCTCGAAAAAGTTCTTTGATTTCTTGGCAATCTTCTTTCATCTTCTATAGTAAACCCGCATTTGGTCCAATCAGAAACGATTCTATCATTTCTGTATCCGCAATACAATATAGATGGATAGATACCACGTATATATGTTTCTCTTATGCTCGTTTTTACCATGCAATTTTGAATACTTGAACGGTCGATACTTTTTTCGTTTGAGCTTCCATCTTTACAAATCCGAGCGCAATAATGTCTCATTATTTCGAACAAAAGATTCCATTTCGAAATAGAAAATAGATTCTATATGTAGAAGGTAGAAGCTTAATAAAATTCAAATGGCATTTGAAAGCAAAAACTAAAATGAGAAAATTCTATCGAATATTAAAGAAAATTCTATTCTATAGAATAGTGATGTGAGAAAAAAATATAAATCATATATATCGATAGATTAATCGTTATTTTCTATGGTAATTTTCTATGGTAAATATGAGTATTGAATATTTCTTTTCAATTCGATATTATATTTTTTCTATATTCATATTCATTATGACTAGCTAATATGAATAGTAATTAATAACTAAGATGACATTTATTGAATCCCTATGCATGTAGAATTTCTCTTTTGTGAGCCTGCTTAGCTCAGAGGTTAGAGCATCGCATTTGTAATGCGATGGTCATCGGTTCGATTCCGATAGCCGGCTTTTCTCTATTTATTTTATTCGAGTTTTTACATGATTGAGAATGTCCCTTTGTGAAATGCGAAATCAAAAAATATAAAAAAAATCTTTTTTATCTTATAGGAACTTACAACTATGTCATTAAAAGACTCCCCTTTTCTCTTTTTTTAGGTATAATAGAATAATATATATATAGAATAGATATCTAATAACTAATAAAAAGGCCTCTGTCCCATTCATCTAATTATTCTTTAGAGTACAAGTACACTGCTTCCGTAAACTTCGCTTCATTTATGATTTAGTTCAGTTTTAGTTTAGGTTTATTCTGTAAAATGAAATTTCATCAATGAGAATTAAATAGAAATAAGAATAAGGAGTTTTTATGTCGCGTTACCGGGGACCTCGTTTCAAAAAAATACGCCGCCTGGGAGCTTTACCGGGACTAACTAATAAAAGGCCTAGAGCCGGAAGTGATCTTAGAAACCAATCGCGTTCCGGGAAAAAATCTCAATATCGTATTCGTCTCGAAGAAAAACAAAAGTTGCGTTTTCATTATGGTCTTACAGAACGACAATTACTTAAATACGTTCGTATAGCCGGCAAAGCCAAGGGGTCAACAGGTCGGGTTTTACTGCAATTACTTGAAATGCGCTTGGATAATATCCTTTTTCGATTGGGTATGGCTCCGACTATTCCCGGAGCCCGTCAATTAGTTAACCATAGACATATTTTAGTCAATGGTCGTATAGTAGATATACCAAGTTATCGCTGCAAACCCCGAGATATTATTACGGCGAGGGAGGAACAAAACTCTAGAGCTCTGATTCAAAATTCTTTCGATTCATCCTCTCAGGACGAATTGCCAAAACATTTGACTCTTCAACCATTCCAATATAAAGGATTAGTCAATCAAATAATAGATAGTAAATGGGTCGGTTTGAAAATAAATGAGTTGCTAGTCGTAGAATATTATTCGCGCCAGACCTAAACCTAACGAAAATAAAATAAAATAAAAAATGACAAAGGTTCGGACAATTTTCAGCCCTTTCGGCGAAGTAAATTAACCGAAGGTTAAGATAAAAGAAAAGAGAAATTTTGGGGTTTGATCCGGATGTTTCTACCATTTATTTTATTTAGGTATCATAGAAAAATAGCGGGGTTTTCATTCCTTGTCTACTCTTCTCCTTTCAGCATTTTCCGTGCCACAGCAATTAGGAGTAGAGAATCTATATCATCTATATCAAAGAAAGGTCTAATTGTTGGAATAATTTTATCTAGTGCAATTTGATCTCTTCTGGTTAGTAAGATCAGTGAATTAGATGGAAAGAGAGGGATTCGAACCCTCGGTAAACAAAAGCCTACATAGCAGTTCCAATGCTACGCCTTCAACCACTCGGCCATCTTTCCTAAATCATGATTATGACCCCAAAACCGAGTGAATAGCGAGCCATTCCTAGTAGATTATTGGATAGGAACGAACAATCTATTCGAATTCTAACTAAAAAATAGAGAAATTTTCATCAAAGTCAACGAAAGATCTTTCTTTGGAGGCTCTACGGATAATAAAAACTGTTAGAAAAATTCTATATAGATATAGTTGATTTTATCATGTATTATGCATACAAAACAAAAGAGGTGGTTATTTACATCATAGAATGGTTATTCTATCCTTTTTCTTCTTTGGAGGCGAATTCAATCAAACAAATTTTCGTTATTAGAATCTGTAACTTCAATGAAATTGGAATACTTTCTTTCGTTGGTATACTACTACATTTATATTAGGATGAAATCGAATCGTATTCCAACTTTTCTTTCTTTTTTTTTAATGATTCCTGTCAAAAAGGAACAAGTTGAATAAATTAAAGACAGGTCCCATATCTTTTTTCTTAATGAATCTGTTTTTATGTTATTTCGTAATGTAAAATTCTTCTCTTTGTGGGATCGGTTTACCGCGAGAGGTAATGAGAATAATTATAGAATGGATTGCTACCTATGCCTAGATCGCGGATAAATGGAAATTTTATTGATAAGACCTTTTCAATTGTAGCCAATATTTTATTACGAATAATTCCGACAACTTCGGGAGAAAAAGAGGCATTTAC